GCTAGCGTAGCTTAACTTAAAGCATAACACTGAAGATGTTAAGATGGACCCTAGAAAGTCCCGCAAGCACAAAGGCTTGGTCCTGACTTTATTATCAACTTTAGCCAAACTTACACATGCAAGTATCCGCACCCCCGTGAGAATGCCCTGACAGTTCCCCGCCCGGGAACAAGGAGCTGGTATCAGGCGCAACCCTATTGAGCCCACGACACCTTGCTTAGCCACGCCCTCAAGGGAACTCAGCAGTGATAGACATTAAGCCATAAGTGAAAACTTGACTTAGTTAAAGCTAAGAGGGCCGGTAAAACTCGTGCCAGCCACCGCGGTTATACGAGAGGCCCAAGTTGACAAACACCGGCGTAAAGCGTGGTTAAGTTAAAAATCGTACTAAAGCCAAACATCTTCAAGACTGTTATACGTAGCCGAAGACAGGAAGTCCAACCACGAAAGTCGCTTTATCTGATCTGAATCCACGAAAGCTAAGGAACAAACTGGGATTAGATACCCCACTATGCCTAGCCCTAAACATTGATAGTACTATACACCCACTATCCGCCCGGGCACTACGAGCAACAGCTTAAAACCCAAAGGACTTGGCGGTGCTTTAGATCCACCTAGAGGAGCCTGTTCTAGAACCGATAACCCCCGTTCAACCTCACCCTTCCTTGTTTTACCCGCCTATATACCGCCGTCGTCAGCTTACCCTGTGAGGGACTAATAGTAAGCAGAACTGGTACAACCTAAAACGTCAGGTCGAGGTGTAGCGTATGGAGGGGGAAGAAATGGGCTACATTCGCTACCACAGCGAACACGAATGATGCACTGAAACACACATCTGAAGGAGGATTTAGCAGTAAGCTGGAAATAGAGCGTCCCGCTGAAACTGGCCCTGAAGCGCGCACACACCGCCCGTCACTCTCCCCAAAAGCCCCAATCAGTTAACTAAAACCTAATAATCAAAAAGGGGAGGCAAGTCGTAACATGGTAAGTGTACCGGAAGGTGCACTTGGTAAAATCAGAGCGTGGCTAAGATAGAAAAGCATCTCCCTTACACTGAGAAGTCCCCCGTGCAAGTCGGGTCGCCCTGATGCCCAACAGCTAGCCCACCTAAACAAACTCAACAAACCCCTGTTAATAACCCCTAAATACCCTAGTATTTAAATTAAACAAACCATTTTTCCCCCTTAGTATAGGCGATAGAAAAGGACAAACGGCGCAATAGAGAAAGTACCGCAAGGGAACGCTGAAAGAGAAATGAAACAACCCAGTGAAGCCTAAAAAAGCAGAGATTAAAGCTCGTACCTTTTGCATCATGATTTAGCAAGTGTACATCAAGCAAAGCGAACTTTAGTTTGACGTCCCGAAACTACGTGAGCTACTCCAAGACAGCCTATATAATAGGGCGTACCCGTCTCTGTAGCAAAAGAGTGGGGAGAGCTTTGAGTAGAGGTGACAAACCTACCGAACCTAGTTATAGCTGGTTGTCCAGGAAATGAATAGAAGTTCAGCCTCTTGGCTTCTCTTTTCACACTAGTTTAACCCCTAATTGATGCCTTAAAGAAACCAAGAGAGTTAGTCAAAGGGGGTACAGCCCCTTTGAATCAAGACACAACTTTATTAGGAGGGTAAAGATCATAATAATTAAAGCTAAATGTTCTGGTGGGCCTAAAAGCAGCCATCCCTTTAGAAAGCGTTAAAGCTCGGACATACAACCTCACCTTCTTATTCTGATCCCCTAATCTTACCCCCCTACCCGTACTGGACCGTCCCATGCCCCCATGGGAGTGACTATGCTAATATGAGTAATAAGAGAGCAAAGGCTCTCTCCCTGCACACGTGTACATCGGAACGGACACCCCGCCGACCATTAACGACCCCAAACAAAGAGGGCATTAGAGAGCAAACCAAACAACAAGAAGAGCCTCAAACAATAAACCGTTAACCCCACACAGGTGTGCCCCCAGGGAAAGACTAAAAGAAAGAGAAGGAACTCGGCAAACACATAAGCCTCGCCTGTTTACCAAAAACATCGCCTCTTGTAGAATCAAAAATAAGAGGTCCCGCCTGCCCTGTGACTATTTGTTTAACGGCCGCGGTATTTTGACCGTGCGAAGGTAGCGCAATCACTTGTCTTTTAAATGAAGACCCGTATGAATGGCATAACGAGGGCTTAGCTGTCTCCTCTTTCCAGTCAATGAAGTTGATCTTCCCGTGCAGAAGCGGGAATATATTCATAAGACGAGAAGACCCTATGGAGCTTTAGACACGAAAGCAGCCCACGTTGAGCACCCCAAAATAAAGGACTAAACCAAGGGGGCCCTGCCCTAATGTCTTTGGTTGGGGCGACCGCGGGGAATTAAAGAACCCCCACGTGGAATGGGAACACTTTTCCTACAACTGAGAGCTACAGCTCTAGAAAACAGAATTTCTGACCAATAAGATCCGGCAATGCCGATCAACGGACCGAGTTACCCTAGGGATAACAGCGCAATCCTCTTTTAGAGCCCATATCGACAAGGGGGTTTACGACCTCGATGTTGGATCAGGACATCCTAATGGTGCAGCCGCTATTAAGGGTTCGTTTGTTCAACGATTAAAGTCCTACGTGATCTGAGTTCAGACCGGAGTAATCCAGGTCAGTTTCTATCTATGCTATGCTCTTTTCTAGTACGAAAGGACCGAAAAGAAGAGGCCCATGCCAAAGGCACGCCTCCCCCCCACCTAGTGAAATCAACTAAAGTAGGCAATAGGGCATGCCCCTGTGCCTAAGAAAAAGGCATGTTAAGGTGGCAGAGCCCGGTAATTGCAAAAGACCTAAGCCCTTTCAACAGAGGTTCAAGTCCTCTCCTCAACTATGATATCCACCCTCATTACACACATTATCAACCCCCTCACTTTTATCGTGCCCGTTCTTTTAGCCGTCGCCTTTCTCACCCTTCTTGAACGAAAAGTGCTTGGGTATATACAACTACGAAAAGGCCCAAACGTAGTAGGGCCCTACGGGCTTCTACAACCCATCGCCGACGGCCTTAAACTCTTCACCAAAGAGCCTGTTCGCCCTTCCACCGCCTCCCCCGTGCTGTTCCTCCTTGCCCCAATACTAGCGCTCACCCTCGCCCTCACTCTCTGAGCCCCCATACCCCTCCCATACCCTGTGTTTGACCTTAACCTTGGCATCTTGTTCATCCTCGCCCTCTCCAGCCTTGCAGTTTACTCAATCCTGGGCTCCGGCTGAGCATCTAATTCAAAATACGCTTTAATTGGAGCTCTTCGGGCAGTCGCCCAGACTATCTCCTACGAAGTCAGCCTTGGACTAATTTTGCTCAATATTATTATTTTTACAGGCGGTTTTACACTTCAAACATTTAACGTCGCCCAAGAAAGTGTCTGACTAATCCTACCCGCCTGACCCCTTGCCGCCATATGGTATATCTCTACCCTCGCTGAGACAAACCGCGCCCCCTTCGACCTCACAGAGGGAGAATCTGAACTAGTTTCCGGCTTCAATGTAGAGTATGCAGGCGGGCCTTTTGCCCTCTTTTTTCTGGCAGAATACGCCAACATCTTATTAATAAACACACTCTCGGCCACCCTCTTCTTAGGGGCCTCTCACATCCCTTCAATCCCCGAGCTTACAGCCGTCAACCTTATAACTAAAGCAGCCCTTCTTTCAGTTCTGTTCCTTTGAGTCCGGGCCTCATACCCCCGATTTCGGTATGACCAGCTCATACATCTCATCTGAAAAAACTTCCTACCCCTCACCCTTGCCCTAGTTATCTGGCACCTAGCCCTCCCTATCGCCTTTGCCGGGCTGCCTCCGCAACTATAACCCCGGAGCTGTGCCTGAAGAAAAGGGCCACTTTGATAGAGTGACTCATGGGGGTTAAAGTCCCCCCAACTCCTTAGAAAGAAGGGGTTCGAACCCTACCTAAAGAGATCAAAACTCTTAGTGCTTCCACTACACCACTTCCTAGTAAGGTCAGCTAAATTAAGCTCTTGGGCCCATACCCCAAATATGTTGGTTAAACTCCTTCCCTTACTAATGAACCCCTACATCTTATCCACCCTTCTATTTGGGCTGGGTCTAGGAACCACCATTACTTTTGCTAGCTCCCACTGACTACTCGCCTGAATAGGCCTAGAGATAAATACGCTAGCCATTATCCCACTAATAGCACAACACCACCACCCCCGAGCCGTAGAAGCTACAACTAAGTACTTCCTAACACAAGCAACTGGGGCCGCAATACTACTCTTTGCAAGTACCACCAACGCCTGACTCACAGGACAGTGGGACATTCAACAGATATCACATCCCCTCCCTGTCACTCTAATCACCCTTGCCCTAGCCCTAAAAGTAGGTCTCGCCCCCCTACACTCTTGACTACCCGAGGTTCTACAAGGGTTAGACCTTACCACCGGACTTATCTTGTCCACTTGACAAAAATTAGCACCTTTCGCCCTCCTTCTACAAGTCCAACCTGCTAACTCAACACTCCTAATTGCACTAGGACTTGCATCTACCCTTGTTGGAGGCTGAGGGGGCTTAAATCAAACACAACTACGCAAGATTCTTGCTTACTCATCCATTGCACATCTTGGGTGAATAATTCTAATTATCCAATTCTCCCCTTCTTTAACCCTCCTTACTCTTCTTACATACCTTATCATAACATTCTCAACATTTCTTGTATTTAAACTTAACAACTCCACGAGCATTAACGCTCTCGCTACCTCCTGAGCGAAAGCCCCAGCCCTCACGTCTTTAACTCCCCTAATCCTCCTGTCCCTTGGGGGCCTCCCCCCACTCACAGGGTTTATACCAAAATGATTAATTTTACAAGAGCTGGCCAAACAAGACCTCGCCGCCACCGCCACCCTGGCCGCGCTCACTGCCCTTCTTAGCCTGTACTTCTACCTACGCTTATCGTACGCCATAGCCCTAACTATGTCCCCCAACAACACAGCTGGCACAACCCCGTGACGCTTCCCAACATCACAAAACACTTTGCCCCTTGCCATTTCAACAACGGCAACCCTACTGTTACTCCCCCTAACCCCCGCTGCAACAGCACTCCTAACCCTTTAGAGACTTAGGTTAATAGAAGACCAGGGGCCTTCAAAGCCCCCAGTGAGGGTGAAAATCCCCCAGTCCCTGTTAAGACTTGCAGGATATTATCCCACATCTCCTGCATGCAAAGCAGACACTTTAATTAAGCTAAAGCCTTTCTAGATGGGTAGGCCTCGATCCTACAAACTCTTAGTTAACAGCTAAGCGCTCAAACCAGCGGGCATCCACCTACCTTCCCCTCGCCTGTCGTACAAGTAGAGGCGAGGGAAAGCCCCAGCAGGAGTTAGTCTGCCTCTTAAGATTTGCAATCTTATATGTTGAACACCTTGGGGCTTGGTAAGAAGAGGACTTAAACCTCTGTTTATGGGGCTACAATCCACCGCTTTAAAGCTCAGCCATCCTACCTGTGGCCATCACACGATGATTCTTCTCGACTAATCACAAAGACATTGGCACCCTATATCTAGTATTTGGTGCTTGAGCCGGAATAGTAGGCACAGGTTTAAGCCTCCTAATTCGAGCAGAACTAAGCCAACCCGGCGCCCTTTTGGGGGACGACCAGATTTATAATGTAATTGTTACGGCCCATGCTTTCGTAATAATTTTCTTTATAGTAATACCAGTTATAATCGGAGGTTTCGGGAACTGACTCATTCCCCTAATGATCGGCGCTCCTGATATGGCCTTTCCTCGAATGAATAACATGAGCTTTTGACTTCTTCCCCCATCTTTTCTGCTCCTCCTTGCCTCTTCGGGGGTAGAAGCAGGGGCCGGAACCGGGTGAACAGTTTATCCACCCCTCGCCGGAAACCTCGCCCACGCAGGAGCCTCTGTTGACCTAACAATCTTCTCCCTTCACCTAGCAGGTATCTCCTCTATTCTTGGAGCAATCAATTTTATCACAACTATCATTAATATAAAACCCCCTGCTATTTCACAATACCAGACCCCGCTCTTCGTATGATCTGTTCTTATTACTGCTGTCCTACTGCTTCTTGCCCTCCCCGTACTTGCCGCCGGCATCACAATGCTCCTGACAGACCGAAATCTCAACACCACCTTCTTTGACCCTGCCGGAGGAGGAGACCCAATCCTTTACCAACATCTCTTTTGATTCTTTGGCCACCCTGAAGTCTACATTCTTATTTTACCCGGGTTCGGTATAGTGTCTCACATTGTTGCCTACTATTCTGGCAAAAAAGAACCTTTTGGCTATATAGGCATAGTATGGGCCATGATGGCTATTGGCCTTCTAGGCTTTATCGTGTGAGCTCATCACATATTTACAGTCGGAATAGATGTAGACACCCGTGCTTACTTTACATCCGCTACAATAATTATTGCCATCCCAACGGGCGTTAAAGTGTTCAGCTGGCTTGCTACTCTTCACGGCGGCTCTATCAAATGAGAAACCCCTCTTTTATGAGCCCTTGGCTTCATCTTCCTCTTTACAGTTGGAGGTTTAACCGGCATTGTCCTTGCCAACTCCTCCCTAGACATTGTTCTACACGACACCTACTACGTAGTTGCTCACTTCCATTACGTCCTATCTATGGGTGCCGTCTTTGCTATCGTTGCAGGCTTCGTTCACTGGTTCCCTCTTTTTTCAGGGTACACCCTTCACAGCACCTGAACAAAAATCCACTTCGGAGTAATATTCCTTGGAGTTAACCTCACCTTCTTCCCACAACATTTCCTAGGCTTAGCGGGAATACCCCGGCGGTACTCAGACTACCCAGATGCCTACACCCTATGAAACACTGTCTCTTCAATCGGCTCACTGATCTCCCTCGTAGCAGTAATTATGTTCCTATTTATTATTTGAGAAGCTTTCGCTGCCAAACGTGAAGTCCTGGCCGTAGAACTTACAACAACCAATGTAGAATGACTACACGGCTGCCCTCCCCCTTACCACACATTCGAGGAGCCTGCATTTGTTCTAGTTCAATCTAACTAACGAGAAAGGGAGGAGTCGAACCCCCATATGCTGGTTTCAAGCCAACCACATAACCGCTCTGTCACTTTCTTTATAAGACGCTAGTAAAACGGTACATTACACCGCCTTGTCAAGGCAGAATTGTGGGTTAAAGTCCTGCGTGTCTTAGCCTTCAGGCCCCCCCCATGGCCCATCCCTCTCAATTAGGATTTCAAGATGCAGCTTCACCTGTTATAGAAGAACTTCTTCATTTTCATGATCACGCCTTAATAATCGTCTTTCTAATCAGCACTCTAGTCCTTTACATTATTGTGGCAATAGTCTCCACGAAGCTAACCAACAAATACATCTTAGACTCCCAAGAAATTGAAATTATCTGAACCRTTCTCCCAGCAATTATCCTYATTCTCATCGCYCTYCCCTCCCTACGCATTCTTTACCTTATAGACGAAATCAACAGCCCCCTTCTCACAATCAAAGCCGTAGGCCATCAATGATACTGAAGCTACGAGTACACAGACTACGAAGACCTGGGGTTCGACGCTTACATAATCCCTACTCAAGATTTAACCCCCGGCCAGTTCCGGCTCTTAGAGGCGGACCACCGTATAGTAATCCCAGTAGAATCCCCTATTCGAGTCCTAGTCTCCGCTGATGACGTCCTTCACTCATGGTCAGTCCCAGCCCTTGGAATTAAAATGGATGCAGTCCCCGGCCGACTTAACCAAACAGCTTTCATTGCATCTCGCCCCGGCATCTTCTACGGGCAATGCTCCGAAATCTGCGGGGCTAACCACAGCTTTATGCCCATCGTAGTGGAAGCAGTCCCTCTTGAACACTTTGAAAACTGATCATCACGAATACTTGAAGACGCCTCGCTAAGAAGCTAAATAGGAAACAGCGTTAGCCTTTTAAGCTAAAGATTGGTGACTCCCAACCACCCCTAGCGACATGCCTCAGCTCAATCCCGCACCTTGATTTGCTATCCTAGTCTTCTCGTGATTAGTTTTCCTCGCCATTATTCCCCCAAAAGTAATAGCCCACACCTTCCCAAACGAACCAACGCTCCAAAGCGCCGAAAAACCCAAAACAGAATCCTGAACCTGACCATGACAGTAAGCCTCTTCGACCAATTTATGAGCCCCACACTCCTAGGACTTCCTCTAATCGCCCTCGCCATCACTCTTCCTTGAATTATGTACCCTGCCCCCACAACCCGATGGCTAAATAGCCGCTTCTTAGCCCTTCAAGGCTGATTTATTAACCGCTTTACCCAACAACTTCTTCTCCCCTTAAGTCTGGGCGGTCACAAATGAGCAGCCCTCCTAACCTCTCTTATGATCTTTCTTATCACTATAAATATGCTGGGCCTACTTCCCTACACTTTTACCCCCACTACACAACTTTCCCTAAACCTAGGCCTTGCAACACCCCTTTGACTAGCCACCGTTATTATTGGAATACGAAACCAACCAACACATGCCCTAGGACACCTCCTACCAGAAGGCACCCCAGGCCCCCTCATTCCTGTTCTTATCGTTATCGAAACAATTAGTCTATTTATTCGTCCCCTCGCACTAGGTGTACGACTTACCGCCAACCTTACCGCCGGTCACCTTTTAATTCAACTTATCTCAACCGCCGCCTTTGTCCTTCTATCCTCAATGCCCGCTGTAGCCCTCCTAACCTCTGCAGTCCTGGTACTCTTAACCCTCCTTGAAGTTGCTGTTGCCATAATCCAAGCCTACGTATTTGTTCTTCTTTTAACCCTTTACCTTCAAGAAAACGTCTAATGGCCCATCAAGCACACGCATACCACATAGTTGACCCCAGCCCTTGACCTCTAACAGGGGCAATTGCTGCCCTACTAATAACATCAGGCTTAGCAACCTGATTCCACTTCCAGTCTACAACCCTTATAACCCTTGGAATAGCCCTTCTTCTTCTTACTATATTCCAATGATGACGAGACATCGTACGAGAAGGCACCTTCCAAGGCCACCATACACCGCCTGTCCAAAAAGGGCTCCGTTACGGCATGGTCCTTTTTATTACCTCAGAAGTATTCTTCTTCTTAGGCTTCTTTTGAGCCTTCTACCATGCAAGCCTCGCACCCACCCCCGAGCTAGGGGGCTGCTGACCCCCTACGGGCATTACAGCCCTCGACCCCTTTGAAGTCCCTCTCCTCAATACAGCCGTTCTTCTTGCCTCCGGAGTTACAGTCACATGAGCCCACCATAGCATCATAGAGGGCGAACGAAAACAAGCAGTCCAATCCCTCGCATTAACTATTCTCCTCGGGTTTTACTTTACATTCCTACAAGGCTTGGAGTACTACGAAGCCCCCTTTACAATCGCAGATGGCGTGTATGGTGCTACCTTCTTTGTAGCCACCGGATTCCACGGACTTCACGTAATCATCGGCTCCACATTTTTAGCCGTCTGTCTAATCCGACAGATTCTACACCACTTCACATCTGAACACCACTTCGGGTTTGAAGCAGCCGCCTGATATTGACATTTCGTAGATGTTGTATGACTATTCCTCTATATCTCCATCTACTGATGAGGATCTTAATCTTTCTAGTACTAAATGTCAGTATCAGTGACTTCCAATCGCCAGGTCTTGGTTAAAGCCCAAGGAAAGATAATGAACCTAGTTACAACTGTAATTACTATTGCTACCCTTCTTTCGATTGTTCTAGCCCTTGTCTCCTTCTGGCTCCCTCAAATGACCCCGGACCATGAAAAACTTTCCCCTTATGAGTGCGGTTTTGACCCTGTAGGCTCTGCTCGCCTGCCTTTCTCCCTCCGGTTCTTTTTAGTTGCCATCCTATTTCTGCTTTTCGACCTAGAAATTGCCCTGCTTCTCCCCCTCCCTTGAGGGGACCAACTAACAGCACCTTTAATTACATTTCTATGGGCCACAGCCGTTCTTATACTCCTCACCCTAGGCCTAATTTACGAATGACTCCAAGGCGGCTTGGAGTGAGCCGAATAGGCAGTTAGTTTAAGAAAAACCTTTGATTTCGGCTCAAAAACTTGTGGTTAAAGTCCATAATTGCCTAATGACCCCTGTTCACTTTGCCTTCTCATCGGCTTTCCTACTAGGCCTTACTGGCCTAGCCTTCCACCGAACCCACCTGCTCTCCGCCCTTCTATGCTTAGAAGGTATAATGCTCTCTTTATTTATTGCCCTCTCTCTTTGAACCTTACAACTAGGATCCACAAGCTTCTCCGCAGCCCCAATGCTCCTACTAGCATTTTCAGCTTGTGAAGCAAGCGCAGGCCTAGCCCTGCTGGTAGCCACTGCCCGCACTCACGGTACCGACCGTCTTCAAAGCCTAAACCTCCTCCAATGCTAAAAGTTTTAATCCCTACCCTAATGCTTGTCCCCACTGCTTGAATAGCTCCTCACAAATGACTTTGGCCTACCACACTTATGCACAGCCTACTAATTGCTTTAACCAGCTTCTTTTGGCTCTTAAATACGGCAGAGACCGGCTGATCTAGTCTCAACTTTTACATAGCCACAGACTCCCTCTCCACCCCCCTTCTAGTCCTTACTTGCTGATTACTACCCCTCATAATCCTAGCAAGCCAAAACCACACAGCATCTGAACCTCTCAACCGACAACGAATATACCTCACCCTTCTAACATCCCTTCAAGTCTTTCTCATCCTAGCCTTCGGGGCCACCGAGATCATTATATTTTATGTAATGTTTGAAGCCACCCTCATCCCAACCCTTATCCTGATCACCCGTTGAGGAAACCAAACAGAACGCCTAAATGCAGGCGTTTATTTTCTCTTTTACACCCTTGCCGGGTCCCTCCCCCTCCTTGTTGCCCTCCTCCTCCTCCAAAACAGCACTGGCACCCTCTCGCTTCTAACAATCCAGTACTCCGACCCAGTCGAACTCTCCTCTTATGCCCATAAACTATGATGAGCCGGCTGCCTTCTTGCATTTCTTGTAAAAATACCGCTCTATGGGGTACACCTTTGATTACCAAAAGCACATGTTGAAGCCCCCATTGCAGGCTCAATAATCCTGGCTGCTGTCCTCCTAAAGCTCGGAGGTTACGGAATAATACGAATGGTCGTAATACTTGAGCCTCTCACTAAAGAACTCAGCTACCCCTTTATTGTGTTCGCTTTATGAGGGGTTATCATAACCGGATCCATCTGTCTTCGTCAAACGGACCTGAAATCCCTTATTGCTTACTCCTCTGTTAGCCACATGGGCTTGGTTGTAGGAGGGATCCTAATTCAAACCCCCTGGGGGTTCTCCGGAGCCCTTATCCTCATAATTGCCCACGGACTAGCATCCTCCGCACTCTTTTGTCTTGCTAATACAAGCTATGAACGAACACATAGCCGAACAATACTGCTAGCCCGAGGACTTCAGATGGTCCTACCTCTTATAACGGCCTGATGGTTTATTGCTAGCCTAGCCAATCTAGCTCTCCCTCCCCTTCCCAATCTAATAGGGGAACTAATGATCATTACTTCTCTCTTCAACTGATCTTGATGAACTATCATCTTAACCGGGGCCGGTACATTAATCACAGCAAGCTACTCCCTCTATATGTTCCTCATGTCACAGCGGGGGCCTCTTCCAGCTCACATCCTCGCCCTAGCCCCTTCCCACACACGAGAACACCTGCTCCTGGCCCTACACCTCCTCCCCCTAATCTTACTTATCCTAAAACCTGAGTTAATTTGAGGATGGGCCTCATGTAGATATAGTTTAACCAAAACATTAGATTGTGATTCTAAAGACAAGGGTTAAAGCCCCCTTATCCACCGAGAGAGGCTCGCCAGCAACGAAGACTGCTAATCTCCGCAACCTTGGTTGGACCCCAGGGCTCACTCGAAGTGCTCCTAAAGGATAACAGCTCATCCATTGGTCTTAGGAACCAAAAACTCTTGGTGCAAATCCAAGTAGCAGCTATGCATCCTACTTCACTAATAATAACTTCAAGTCTAATTATTATTTTCACACTGTTAGCCTACCCCGTACTTTCAACACTAACCCCTCAAACCAAGGCCCTAGACTGAGCTACATCCCATGTTAAAACAGCAGTAAAGCTTGGGTTTTTCGTTAGCCTTCTACCCCTTTTCCTCTTTTTCAACGAGGGTGCCGAAACAATCGTAACCTCTTGAACTTGAATAAATACCACCTGTTTTGATATCAACATTAGCTTTAAATTCGACCACTACTCTATTATCTTTACCCCCATTGCCCTCTATGTCACCTGATCTATTCTTGAATTTGCATCTTGATATATGCATGCAGACCCCAATATAAATCGCTTTTTTAAATATCTTCTGATTTTTCTCATCGCCATAATCACCCTTGTTACAGCAAACAACATGTTTCAGCTGTTTATTGGCTGAGAAGGGGTGGGTATCATATCTTTCCTTCTCATTGGCTGATGATACGGCCGAGCAGACGCTAACACCGCCGCCCTTCAAGCTGTGGTATACAACCGCGTAGGAGACATTGGACTAATTTTTGCCATAGCCTGAATGGCCATAAACCTTAACTCCTGAGAAATACAACAAGTTTTTATCGCCTCTAAAGACTTCGATCTTACATTCCCCCTTTTGGGCCTGATCCTCGCCGCTACCGGCAAGTCCGCCCAATTTGGTCTCCATCCTTGGCTCCCCTCTGCCATGGAGGGTCCTACGCCGGTCTCTGCCCTACTACACTCCAGCACCATAGTCGTCGCTGGCATTTTTCTGCTAGTACGCATAAGCCCTTTGTTAGAAAACAACCAAACTGCTTTAACCACCTGCCTATGTTTAGGCGCCCTGACAACCCTTTTTACAGCCACCTGCGCACTCACTCAAAACGACATTAAAAAAATTGTTGCCTTCTCCACCTCCAGCCAACTAGGGCTAATAATGGTTACTATCGGACTTAATCAGCCCCAGCTCGCTTTCCTACATATCTGCACCCACGCCTTCTTTAAAGCAATACTCTTCCTCTGCTCAGGCTCTATTATCCACAGCCTGAACGACGAACAAGACATTCGTAAAATAGGAGGCATACACCACCTCACCCCTTTTACCTCCTCTTGTTTAACAATTGGAAGCCTGGCCCTCACCGGCACCCCCTTCTTAGCCGGGTTCTTCTCAAAAGATGCCATCCTTGAAGCCCTAAACACATCCCACCTAAACGCCTGAGCCCTCACTCTTACCCTCCTAGCCACCTCTTTCACTGCTATCTACAGCCTACGCGTAGTATACTTCGTTTCAATGGGCCACCCACGATTCAACTCCCTCTCTCCTATTAATGAAAACAACCCCTCCGTGATTAACCCCATCAAACGTTTAGCCTGAGGAAGCATTGTTGCCGGACTCCTAATTACCTCAAACATCACCCCCTTAAACACCCCAATTATAACCATGCCTCCCCTGCTTAAACTAGCCGCCCTCCTCGTTACAATCACAGGTCTCATCTTAGCCCTGGAACTAGCATCTCTCACAAGCAAACAATATCAAACCACCCCAAACTTGACCACACATCACTTCTCTAACATGCTGGGCTTTTTCCCAACAGTTATGCATCGCCTTACCCCTAAAGTTAACCTAATCCTAGGCCAAACTATTGCCACCCAAATAGTGGACCAAACGTGGCTTGAAAAAACAGGCCCAAAAGCCATTGCCAACGCCAGCCTCCCTCTAATCACCACAACTAGCAACACCCAACAAGGCCTTATTAAAACTTACCTCGCCTTATTCCTCCTTACTCTCACCCTAACTGTCCTTATTACCACATACTAAACAGCCCGCAGAGTCCCACGGCTTAAGCCCCGGGTTAACTCCAACACCACAAACAACGTCAGCAAAAGCACCCAAGCACTTAACACAAGCATACCCCCTCCTGAGGAATACATAAGAGCCACCCCACCAATATCCCCTCGGAATACAGAAAAGTCCCCCAGCTCATCCGCTGGTACCCAAGACACTTCATGCCACCCACCTCAAACAGCGCTTGAAACCACCACCACTCCCACCACATATATCACTATGTATAGTAAAACAGGACGACTTCCTCAACTTTCTGGAAAGGGCTCAGCAGCCAGAGCTGCTGAATACGCAAACACTACCAACATCCCTCCCAGGTAGATTAAAAATAAAACTAAAGACAAGAAAGGGCCACCATGCCCAACTAAAACCCCACACCCTATCCCCGCTACAACAACCAACCCTAAAGCAGCAAAATAGGGAGAAGGGTTAGAAGCCACTGCTACCAAACCTAACACCAAACCCAATAAGAACAAAGACATAACATAGGTCATAATTCCTGCCAGGAGTTTAACCAGGACTAATGGCTTGAAAAACCACCGTTGTTATTCAACTACAAGAACCTTAATGGCCAGCCTACGAAAAACCCACCCCCTACTAAAAATCGCAAACGATGCACTAGTCGACCTTCCAGCCCCCTCAAATATTTCGGTATGATGAAACTTTGGCTCCCTCCTCGGTCTTTGCCTGATCATCCAAATCCTAACCGGGCTCTTCCTCGCCATACACTACACCTCTGACATCGCAACAGCCTTCTCATCAGTCGGCCATATTTGCCGAGACGTCAACTACGGATGACTTATCCGTAACCTTCACGCCAACGGTGCCTCTTTCTTCTTCATTTGCATCTATATGCACATCGGACGGGGCCTTTACTACGGCTCCTACCTCTATAAAGAAACTTGAAATATTGGGGTCGTCCTCCTCCTCCTTGTAATAATAACCGCTTTCGTAGGATACGTCCTCCCCTGAGGACAGATGTCATTCTGAGGGGCTACTGTCATCACAAATCTTCTTTCTGCAGTTCCTTACATTGGCAACGCCCTGGTCCAATGAATCTGAGGAGGCTTCTCAGTAGACAACGCCACACTCACGCGATTCTTTGCCTTCCACTTCCTCTTCCCCTTCGTAGTTGCAGGCGCAACCCTCATCCATCTGCTCTTCCTACATGAAACTGGCTCAAACAACCCCCTTGGTCTAAACTCAGATGCAGACAAAATCTCTTTCCACCCTTACTTTTCTTACAAAGACCTGTTAGGCTTTGCAGCGCTCTTAATTGCCCTCACAGCCTTAGCCCTGTTCTTCCCTAACCTCTTAGGAGACCCGGACAACTTTACCCCTGCTAACCCACTGGTAACCCCTCCCCACATCAAGCCTGAGTGGTACTTCTTGTTTGCCTACGCCATCCTTCGCTCTATCCCCAACAAACTTGGAGGCGTCCTAGCTCTCCTGGCATCCATCCTGGTGCTCATAGTAGTACCCATCCTACACACATCAAAACAACGAGGCCTAACCTTTCGCCCCATGACCCAATTCCTATTTTGAACACTCATCGCAGACGTCGCCATCCTCACATGGATTGGAGGCATGCCCGTCGAACACCCCTTTATTATCATTGGCCAAATTGCATCTCTCCTATACTTCTTTCTTTTCTTAGCCCTATTCCCACTAGCAGGCTGAATAGAAAACAAAGCTTTAGGATGGGCTTGCAATAGTAGCTCAGCGCCAGAGCGCCGGTCTTGTAAACCGGACGCCGGAGGTTAAAATCCTCCCTACTGCTCAAAGAAAGGAGATTTTAACTCCTACCCCTAACTCCCAAAGCTAGGATTCTAAAATTAAACTATTCCTTGGCTTATGTACTTATTTCAATATATGATTTATTTAATGTACATATATGTATAATCACCACGAATTTATATTAACCAAATCAATAGCATGTAAGGATGTATATGTAATATCAACACATCTCGGTGTGCCACATTCATATATCAACATATTACGAAGAAGAACATAAAGTATGTAAAGTTTTATATAACACTTAACTAATTCAAGGATAGGCGAGATTTAAAAACCAACCAACACTACTCATTAGTTAAGTTATACGTTTTTCCACAACCCGTCAGATATCAGTATACGATACAGTAAGAACCGACCAACAGTTGATTTCTTAATGCTAACGGTTATTGAGGGTGAGGGACAAGTATTCGTGGGGGTTACACACAGTGCACTATTCCTGACATTTGGCTCCTATTTCAGGGCCATTGATTGATGTTATTCCTCACACTTTCATCGACGCTGACATAAGTTAATGTTGGGGTACATCCCCGAGATGACCCAGCATGCCGGGCGTTCTCTCCAGCGAGCCAGGGGTTCTCTTTTTTTTTTTCCTTTCACTTGACATAACAGAGCGCACACGGTATTAACAGACAAGGTATGAGCATTTATCTCGCTCTTGCGAGATATATTTTGAGTGTTGAATAGATATTCTAAGAAGAACTGCATACTTGTATCTCAAGAGCATAAAGAGTGATTTCTTACTCGAAACATCCCTAAGATTACCCCTGGTTTCTTCGCGTTAAACCCCCCTACCCCCCTAAACTCCTGGGATCACTAACACTCCTGAAAACCCCCCGGAAACAGGACAACCTCTAGGAAGCTTAATTGGGGCGAAAAATGTGCTTATTTACACTATTAAAATAATGCATGT